ATATTTATTATTTAATTTACAAATTGCAAATATTTTGTTATTTACATAATGACAAAGTTTTTATAAGAAATAACAATTCCTTTTATAAAAATAAAACGGTATGAAAGATCTATAAATATTATTTAACTTACAAATATTTTGTTATTTAGTAAACATCAACAAAATATTTGTAAGTATTTAAGCCTATAGTTCAATGGTGAGAGCACGCCGCTCATAACGGTGAAGTTATAGGTTCAAGTCCTATTAGGCTTATACAAAAAATAAATAAGTTGTTTCTTTTAGAGGCCGTTTATAATCTAAAATTCTGACAAATTTTTTTCTTCCCCTCCCATGACGTCTTACATTTATTATATAATTTAGAAACTGCAAATATTTTGTTATTTATATAATAATACAGTTTTTGTAGATAGCAGTAATATACTTTTTGATCCTACTGTAAGATGTTCCTAAAGACATATAAAAAATAAAAAGGTATGAAAAATCTATAAATATTATTTAACTTACAAATATTTTGTTATTTAGTAAACATCAACAAAATAAATAATGCTAAATATTAATACATGGGACAAAAAACAAATCCATTAATACTAAGATGTAACACAGTTAATATACTGCCCTATGTGCTTACTCCAAATAAGGATAAAAACATTAACTTTAGTTATTCACTAATAAAGTATTACATTTTATTAAATACAATAAAAAACACTTTAAATACCAGATTAACAAAAGTGGTAGAAACTCAACTGTTTGATTGTATCAATTTCACAATATTTAACGTTATGTTGCATAACAACAAACCTAAAATATATAAAACCCAAAAAAAAGAATTAATTCATTTAAAACAAATATTACACAATAAATTATCAATTATTAATGGAAAAGCTATATTTTTTAATTTTATATACATTCCAGAATTAATATATCTAGGAAATCTAATGTTCGGGCAAATGCAAATTAATCTAAAAAAAACAGCTAGGTATAAACCATTAATTTATAAAATTGAAAAAAAACTGAAGAAAATTCCATTTATTTTAGGTTATAAATTCGAATTTTCAGGACGCTTAAATTATAATGATATTGCAAAAACTGAGTTTATTAAATATAATAAAATGCCTTTACACACTTTTGAAGAAAATATCTTATATAATTATAGATATGTAACAACAAAAAAAGGTTGTATTGGTATGAAAATATGGTTATGTACCAGAACAAAAAGCGATAAAAATTAATATAATATTATGCTTTTATTCCCTAAAAAAACAAAATATAAAAAATATCAAAAAATAGCATTTAATAAAACTTGTATAGAAGATAAATTAGTTTTTGGAAATTTAGCTATTAAGTCAGAGGATTATGGCATTATTACTTCCAATTCTATAGAATCTGCTCGTATATCTATAACAAGATCTTTAAAAAAAGTAGGTTTTCTTTGGTTTCGAATATTTCCGGATAAACCTATAACAAAGAAACCAGCAGAAGTTCGTATGGGAAATGGAAAAGGATCTATTGATAAGTGGGGTATAAGTATAAATCCAGGGAAAATTATCTTAGAAATACAAAGTCCAACAAAAAAAATGGGTTTACAAATTTTAAAAGTAGCACAGTCTAAATTACCTTTAAGAACAAAAATTGTTTTTTTAGACAAGTAAAAATAATATTTATTTTTAAAACTTATGAAAACTTGGAGCCGCTCAAAAATTATCAATGAAAATGATATAAATAAAACATTTGAAGTATACAATGGAATTAAATTTATTAAAATTTATATTACTATGCCTATGATGGGTTTTAAATTAGGGGAATTTTCATGGTCTAAGAAAACACCTAAACATAAAAAAAAGATAAATAAAAAACATAGTAAGTAAGTAGTTGTGCAATTATATAATAATGATAAAAATTATAACTAATTTTTAACTATGGTGATAATCAATTTCAGTTGCTGATTTTAATAACCATACTAATCCTAGAGAGTGTCGGGACGATAAGAGATTTTTATAAAATATACTACCCCGAATTTCTAGTGTTAGCCATATTATTTTATTATTTAACAAAACATCTTTTGAATGATTTTATTGTTTTCTCTTTAAATATAGGTCAAAAGACATCAAAAGAGATTAACGACATGTTGCCTAATTTTTATTCGTTCGTTTGTAATTTTACAAAAACTGGGCACTTGTACTGCAAGGTTAAATTCTTCGAGAAACCGTTATTTTAATTACATAAGTCGCTAGTATGTTATTACCGATGCTATGAACTCGGCTAATGAATTTCTTAAAAAGTTTAAACCCATATTTGCTGTTTTTGGTACTGTTACTACTGCTATTGCTCTGTTTATATGGCAAGAACACGACAGTAGAAGAATCGAAATCAAATGTATGGAATTAGAACAAATTGACAAATTAAAGCGTTTGGAGGTGGAAATAGCTCAAAAAAAATTAATTGATGAGGAAAAAACTAGGGAGCTCACAACCAAAATACATGAGGATAACATGAAACTTCAATATTTACAACTAGCAATTGAAAAGGAAAAACTCGAAATGGCTATAAGTAAACAATCTTAGAGTAACTGGTTTGGACGTAGCAAATCATTTTAATTTTTAGTACTATACATTAACGTTTTATCTAGTTTTATCTATATGTTTTTCATACTGTTTTATTTTTTATCAGTAATATATGGGGGTGTAGTTTACTTGGTAAAACATATGCTTTGCACGCATAAGTAAGTGGTTCAAATCCGCTCATCTCCAAATTTTTTGAAACAAACAGGTTATAAACTATTATGACTAATAAACTTATTGAGGCCAAAGAAATCAAAAATTTTACTTTAAATTTTGGACCACAACATCCAGCAGCACATGGTGTATTAAGGCTGGTTTTGGAATTGAACGGTGAAATTATTGAGCGAGCAGATCCACATATTGGATTATTGCATAGAGGAACAGAAAAATTGATTGAGTATAAAAATTTTTTGCAAGCGTTACCATATTTTGATAGATTAGATTATGTAAGTATGATGGCACAAGAACATGCTTATTCTTTGGCTGTTGAAAAATTATTAGGATGCAAAGTTCCGTTACGAGCTCAATGGATACGCGTTATATTTTCAGAAATAACACGTATATTGAACCATTTGTTGGCTGTTACATGTCATGCAATGGACGTAGGAGCTTTAACACCTCTTCTTTGGGGTTTTGAAGAAAGAGAAAAGCTGATGGAATTTTATGAGAGGGTTTCTGGTGCTCGTATGCATGCAGCTTATATTAGACCGGGTGGTGTTTCTTTGGATTTACCTTTAGGTTTATTAGAAGATATTTATAATTTTAGTGCACAGATTGGTGCTAGAATAGATGAGTTGGAGGAATTGCTTACCAATAATCGTATATGGAAACAACGTTTAGTTGATATAGGTATTGTATCAGCTGATCAGGCATTGGACTGGGCTTTTTCGGGTGTAATGTTAAGAGGTTCAGGTATTTTATGGGATCTTAGAAAATCCCAGCCCTATGAAACATATGACCAATTGGATTTCGATATCCCTGTTGGTACTAGTGGAGATTGTTTTGATCGTTATTTAATAAGAATTGAAGAGATGCGTCAAAGTACTAGTATGATTATACAAGCAATCAATAAGATTACTCCAGGTCCTGTTAAAGTAGATGATCGTAAAATAACGCCTCCTACACGATTCGAAATGAAACAATCGATGGAATCGTTAATTCATCATTTCAAACTTTATAGTGAAGGTTTTAATGTGAAAAAAGGTGAAACTTATACAAGCATAGAAGCTCCTAAAGGTGAATTCGGTGTTTTTTTAGTTTCGAATGGAACTAATAAGCCTTATCGTTGTAAAATAAGAGCACCAGGTTTTTCACACCTTCAAGGTTTGCATATGATGTCTAAAGGGCACATGTTGGCTGATGTCGTTACTATTATAGGAACTCAGGATATAGTTTTTGGCGAAGTTGATCGCTAATTAGCATTACAAAATTTTGCCTGTATAGCTCATGGGTAGAGCTTTTCCTTGGTAAGGAAAGGGTAGTTAGTTCAAGTCTAACTATAGGCTTTTTTAAATATTATTATTTTATTAAAATTTAATGTGTTAGTGCGTAGTGATTTGAGGATATAACTTAGTACGGCTTAAAGTGCTGGTCTGTCACGCCAGAAATCACGGGTTCAAATCCCGTTATCCCCGTTTAATATTGACTGACGTTAGGTAATAATTGTTTGCCAGCGATTTTGTTCAAATTTTTGTCGAATGCACCTTTTGGTCGTGTGCTTGCAACATCCATACCTTTTTTCTCGACTTTTACTAAAATCACAGATGTATTTTTAAATTGAATAAACGACCCGTTTGGGCGTTGTTTTTTGGATTTTTCTTTTATTATTCTAGCTGTGATGACTTGTCCTTTTTTTACTTTTGAATTAGGTGCTGTTTTTTTTACAGAGCATATAATAATTCCTTGTGTTTTTTTATTTTGAATGCATCTCACTATTTTGGCACCACTATTTTCAGCTACTGATAGTTTTGAATTATTTTGTATCATATATTTTTTGTTTTAAATTTAATGTTATTATATAATAACAGCGGATGGATGTCTGAGTGGTTTAAAGTGCTAGCCTTGAAAGCTGGTGTGTATCTATTACACCGTGGGTTCGAATCCCACTTCATCCTAGAAAACATTTTAATATTTGTTTCAAAGCAAATGCCTCAATTAGATATTACTACTTATTTTACTCAGGTCTTTTATTCCGTTTTAGTTTTTTTGGTGTTTTATATAATAAGTTTACGATACATACTTCCGGGTGTTTTGCGTGTAATTAAAACACGAAAGGTAAAAACATCATTAGTTAATTTGGACGCTAATTCTTTATTAAAGGAAGAACGTTCATTTATTGAAAATTATAATAAATCTTTAGGAGCATCTTACAGCATGATCAAAAAGTATATTGCTGTTACTGAGTCTAAAAATTCTCTAACGGAGCAGTATTTGTTAAAAATTAAAACTAAATTGATTTAATATATTCAACCTATATAAATATGTTTGTAACACAACTTATTAAAAATTTATACAATTTTGTTTTAGCGAAGCCCTATATTTTGTTTTTATTTGTTTTGGTTTTATCAAAAGAGATTTATATTTTAGAAGTTGAAACGTTAGTAGTTGCTTGTTTTTTCTTATTCTTGTTTTTTTTGTTTACTCAGATCTCTGTTGTTGTTCAAGAATCTTTGGACTTGAAATATGAACAGGTAAGACGTGATTTTTATTCTTATTTGTTTTTTTTAGAGATTTTAAATAATAAGTTAATTAGCTCATATAGCTATTCGAAGTTTTTAATATCTGATATAGATAATTTACTACATTTTGCACAACAATATTTTTCATATATACGTACTAATAAAATAACTGGTATAAAAACTTTAGCTATAAATACTGTCTATTCTAGTCTTATGAATGTAATTAATGAGCAAAAATTATATAAAAAAACTCTTATTTTATCTATTCTTTCTGACGTTTTTGAAAAACAATTGATTAATAAATAAAAAATCTTATGCAATATAGTCATCCATTTCATTTAGTTAATCCGAGCCCGTGGCCTCTTATGTCTGCATTTTCTGTATTTGTTTTAGTTATTGGTGGCACATTGTCAATGCATGGCTATTCAAAAGGTGTTATTACTTTTATGTTTGGTATTTTTCTTGTACTCTCTAGTATGGTATTTTGGTGGCGTGATGTTGTACGTGAATCTACTTATGAGGGCCATCATACCACTGTTGTTAAACGTGGTATACGATATGGTATGCTTTTATTTATTGCTTCGGAGATTATGTTTTTTTTTGCTTTTTTTTGGGGATTTTTTCATTCTAGTTTATCACCTGCTATTGAAATAGGTGCAAAATGGCCCCCTGTTGGTTTGCAAGGTTTTAATCCGTGGGAAATACCTTTTTTAAATACGTTGATATTACTTTTGTCTGGTGCAACCCTAACTTGGTCACATCATTCTATCTTATCCGATAAGAAAAGTGATGCATTACAAGGTTTATTAGTTACAATTCTTCTTGCTTTTTTATTCACATCGATTCAAGCTTATGAGTATATAAATGCTCCTTTTAGTATATCCGATGGAATTTATGGTTCGACTTTTTATTTAGCAACTGGTTTTCATGGTTTGCACGTTATAATAGGTACTATTTTTTTAATTGTTTGTTTTTTCCGTATGATGTCAGGTCATTTTAGTAAACAAGCGCATTTGGGTTTTGAAGCTGCTGCTTGGTATTGGCATTTTGTAGATGTAGTCTGGTTATTTTTATTTATTAGTATTTATTGGTGGGGAGGTGCTTAATTTTATCATTTATTTTTTGAAATTTCTTAATTAAATACTTCAATGGCTAAAATCTTTTGTATCACTGTTTTAAGTATCTTAGGTTTTTTGTTACCTTCATTTGTTTTTTGTGAACGAGGGGAGCCTTGGCAAATGCTTTTCCAAGATTCTGCTACTCCAATAATGGAGGGAATTATAAATCTTCATCATGATTTAATGTTTTTTTTGATTTTAATTCTTGTTTTTGTTATGTGGGTTTTGGGAAGAACTTTATGGTTTTTTTATTATAAGCGTAATCCTATACCTTCTTCTGTTGTGCATGGGACTTTTTTAGAAATTGTTTGGACTATCACACCGAGCTTAGTTTTAATGATGGTTGCTTTACCTTCTTTCGCTTTGCTTTATTCTATGGACGAATTAATTGATCCTTCGGTTACTCTGAAAGTAATAGGTCGTCAGTGGTATTGGACATATGAATATTCAGATTATAATCATCTAGGTGATGATAAACTTATATTTGATAGTTATATGGTTACTGAGGATGATCTTAGTGACTTTGATAATCGATTATTAGAGGTAGATAAACGTGTGGTTTTACCTGTAAATACTCATATTCGTGTGATAGTGACAGCTACTGATGTTATTCATAGTTGGGCAGTACCTTCTTTGGGTGTTAAAATTGATGCTATGCCCGGTCGCTTAAATCAAACAGCGTTGTTTATAAAACGTCCTGGTGTTTTTTATGGGCAGTGTAGTGAATTATGTGGTGTGAATCATGGTTTTATGCCAATAGTTGTTGAAGCAGTCTCTATGGAGCGTTATACGGAATGGGTATTGGAACAATTAAAACTTACGATAAAAACGACTTCTGACATGTCTCTTACTTCAGGTACTGTTGAACAAGCTTGTCATATGACATTTGCTAATAAAGATAAGTCGGCTGTTAGTGGGGAAGCTTTGAAGACTTTATTGAGTACTGATAAGCAACTATCTCAGGCTATGGACGCGTATAGGGTAGAGTCTGATATTAAATAGTTTTGATAAAACTTTATAGTTGTGTTGATTATTTTAAGAAAAATTGAAATTGTTATAAAATATATAAAAAAGTATGTTACAAAGTGCAAAATTAATAGGTGCAGGTTTAGCAACAATAGCTTTAGCTGGAGCTGGTGTTGGTATTGGTGTTGTTTTTGGGTCTTTAATAAATTCAGTAGCTCGTAATCCGTCATTAAACGATCAACTGTTTAAGTATGCTATCTTGGGATTTGCTTTAACTGAAGCAATTGCGTTGTTTGCTCTTATGATGGCGTTTTTGATTTTGTTTACTTTTTAATCTTAATTTAATTTAAAATGGAGTATAGCCAAGTGGTAAGGCAATGGTTTTTGATACCATCAGCAAAGGTTCGAATCCTTTTACTCCATTATTAAAATTGGCGAATATAGGTTTAATCGGTTAGAATGTCGGATTGTGATTCCGGAAAGTATGGGTTCGAGTCCCATTATTCGCCTAGTAAGAGCTTGATCCTGGCTCAGAATGAACGCTGGTAATATGCTTAACACATGCGAGTCAAATTTTATTTGGCGCTCGGGTGAGTAATAAACAGGTAATCTACCTTTTGTAAAAAAGATGAGCTTGTTTAAGATTAGATAGTTGGTGGGGTAAAGGCTTACCAAGTCAAGGATCTTTAGTCGGTCTGAGAGGATGATCGGCCACATTGGGACTGAAAGACGGCCCAAACTCCAATTGGAGGCAGCAGTGGGGAATATTGGACAATGGGCGAAAGCCTGATCCAGCAATATTACGTGAGTGATGAAGGTTTATTGGCTGTAAAACTCTTTTAATTGTTGAAATAATGATATATACAATTGAATAAGTCCCGGCTAATTCCGTGCCAGCAGCCGCGGTAATACGGGGGGGACAAGTGTTATTCAGAATAACTGGGCGTAAAGGGCATGTAGGTGGCTAAGTATATATCAAGGGAGTAAAATTAAAGCTTAACTTTGATTTCTTTTGGTTATTTTAGCTTGAGTTTTTTAGAGGATTGCGGAATTTTGCATGGAGCGATAAAATGCGTTGATATGCAAAAGAACACCAATGGCGAAGGCAGCAATCTGGGAAATAACTGACGTTGAGATGCGAAAGCATGGGGAGCAAACAGGATTAGAGACCCTGGTAGTCCATGCTGTAAACGATGAGTATTCGTTTTTGGTATTTTATCAGAAACTTAGCTAACGCGTTAAATACTCCGCCTGAGAAGTACGACCGCAAGGTTGAAATTCAAAGGAATTGACGGGGATCCGCACAAGCGGTGGAGCATGTGGTTTAATTCGATACAGCGCGAGAAACCTTACCAATTTTTGCATATAAAATATAAAACTTGTGTTACGCGAGTTGTCATTTAAAAAAATGAAAATTTTATACAGGTGCTGCATGGCTGTCGTCAGCTCGTGTTGTGAGATGTTTGATTAAGTTCTTGAAACGAGCGCAACCCTCGATAATTTGCTTATAAAAGTAATATGAACTGCCAATGATAAGTTGGAGGAAGGAGAGGATGACGTCAAGTCCGCATGGCCCTTATAAATTGGGCTACACACGTGCTACAATGGATACTACAAAAGGTAGCAATTATGTTAAGTAGGAGCGAGTCCTAAAAAGTATCCTTAGTTCGGATTGTTCTTTGAAACTCAAGAACATGAAGTTGGAATCGCTAGTAATCGTGAATTAGCATGTCACGGTGAAATGTTTTCCGGATCTTGTACACACCGCCCGTCACGCGCTGGAAATTATTATTTCTTGAAGATTAATTCACTAAAATGAATTTGTCGAGGGAAATATTAGTAACTGGGGTGAAGTCGTAACAAGGTAGCCGTAGGGGAACCTGTGGCTGAAGTAATAAACTTGGTGTGTTTTCTAAACATGTATTTGTACTGTTGATTTTTTAAGGCACTAGATGGACAACTAGGTTTCAAAAGTTTTGGACGTTTAGAGAAAAATTCTCGTTTAACGAAAATATTATAGCGACAGGTTATAATGAATCCCGTTTGGAAACAAATATTTATTTAAAAATAGTGAACTGAAACATCTTAGTAACTAATTCAAAAAATCAAACGAAATTTTGTGAGTAGTGGCGAGCGAAAGCGAAAAGGCTTATTATTGCTTTTGTATGATTAAAACTTCGGGGTTGGAATACCAAACTATAATTGGTAATAGTCCAAATATATTTAAAGCAATAGTTAAATGTTAATGGCGGGATACGTGTATTCCTGTTAATATGTGGGGGGACCACCCTCCAAGCTAAATGACTTTTGAAAACCAATAGTAAATTAGTACCGTGAGGGAAAGCTTGAAATAGAAGTTGCAAGTTTAAAGCCTGAAAAAGGTAAATGAAAAAGATCGAGAAATCTAGTGTCAAAAAGCAGTTGAAGTAATTTAAATTACATCAGCGTACCTTTTGCATAATGGGTCAGCAAGTATACATAATTAGCAAGCTTAAATTGTTAAATGTAAGCGTAATGAAATTGAAAATAAGTTATTTATGTATGACCCGAAACCAAGTGATCTAACCATGATCAAGTTGAAGTTTATGTAAAAGTAAATGAAGGACTGAACTCGTGTATGTTGCAAAATACTGGGATGAATTGTGGTTAGGAGTGAAAGGCTAATCAAACTTGGAAATAGCTGGTTTTCTGCGAAATCTATTTAGGTAGAGTGATTATATTTTTTAAGGGTGGTAAAGCTCTTGTTAAGCTAGGGGGGCTAAAATCCTACCAAACTTAGTTAAACTTTGAATTTCTTTAAATATTATAATTAAACAGACTTGCGATGAGAAGGTCGTAGGTCGACAGGGAAACAGCCCAACTTACAGGTTAAGGTCCCAAAATAAAAACTAAGTGAAATAAAATAGTGAAATAACGAAGACAACTATCAGGTGGGCTTAGAATCAGCCATCCTTTAACGAAAGCGTAAAAGCTCATTGGTCTTTATTACAATTTATTTTGTAATTAGTTATTTTGCATTGACAATGTAACGGGGCTAAAGTTTTTTACCGAAACCGTAATTAGATAAATAATATTTCTAAGGTAGCAGAACGTTTTGTATAGTTGAAATTAGTTGCAAAACTCTTTTTTTTATCAAAAGTGAGAATGCTGGCATGAGTAACTATAATTAAGGTGTAAATCCTTAACGTCGAAAATCCAAGGTTTTCTAAAAAATGATTGACAATTTAGAGTTATACGGCCCCTAAGGGAAATGTGAAAACTTTTTTCTGATGGGTATAAAGTTTTTAGAGAGCGTATATCAGTTTGCGATTATCTTTCTATTTTCTTTATATGAGAAATAAGTGACGGTTAAAAACCTTGAAAAATAACTATTCTTGTAAACCGTACTGTAAACCGACACAGGTGGGTTAGCATAAAATGCGTAGACGTTTGAAATAACTATGTTGAAGGAACTCGGCAAATTAGCCCTGTAACTTCGGGAGAAGGGGTGTCTTTTATAAAATTATAAAAGATGACACTAAAGTGGAGGTAGCGACTGTTTAATAAAAACACAGGACTCTGCTAAATCGTAAGATGATGTATAGGGTCTGACACCTGCCCGGTGCTGGTAGTTTAAGATTGGGAAATGGAAGTTTTTCAATTAAGGCCCAGTAAACGGCGGCCGTAACCATAACGGTCCTAAGGTAGCGAAATTCCTTGGCGGGTAAGTTCCGTCCTGCACGAATGGTGTAACGACTTCCTCACTGTCTCCAACATAGTTTCAGTGAAATTGAATTCTCCGTGAAGATGCGGAGTAGTAGTGGCTAGACGGGAAGACCCCGTGCACCTTTACTACACATATTCATTGTAAAGAAACATTTTCTACGTAGAATAGGTGAGAGCAAAAAATGTCTTGATTTAGGTCAATAGCATTTAGCGCCAATGAAATATCACTTTGAAATTGTTTTTTTACTAAATAAAATTTTATGATAGTGTATATTTGGTAGTTTGACTGGGGCGGTCGCCTCCTAAAATGTAACGGAGGCGTACAAAGGTAAATTCGTACTTTTATTGAAAAATATTAGTATTTAGAGTGTAATGGCATAAATTTACTTGACTGTAAAACTAACAAGTTGAGCAGGGAGATAGTTAATTCTATTTCGGTCATAGTGATCCGGTGGTGCTTAGTGGACAGGCCATCGCTCAACGGATAAAAGGTACGCCGGGGATAACAGGCTGATGATTTCCAAGAGTCCTTATCGACGAAGTCGTTTGGCACCTCGATGTCGGCTCATCTTATCCTGGAGCTGTAAAAGGTTCCAAGGGTTGCCCTGTTCGGGCATTAAAAAGGTACGTGAGCTGGGTTTAGAACGTCGTGAGACAGTTCGGTCCCTATCTACCATTACATATTTGAAAAGGTAAGAAAATTTGCTTCTAGTACGAGAGGATCGAAGTGAACTGATCCATTGTGTACCGGTTGTTGTATTGATCAGCATTGCCGGGTAGCTACATCAGGTGCGAATAACTACTGAAAGCATCTCAAGTAGGAAATCCTTTTCTTTATTTTCTTAAAATAGTTTAAGACTAAAACTTAAATAGGCATTACGTGAACGTATTGTAAAATATTCAGCATAAGTGTACTAATTATTATTTTTGAGTCAACAGTAAAAATGTTTGGAAATAAAATAAAATTTTATGATTGTTCTAAAGTTATACGGATTGGGGTATAGAGCCTTTATTTTTTGTATTGAAAATTCCAAGGAGAAGTGGCTAAATTTGCAGTTGGGTTATAGCCATAAGCTTTGTGTTAGCATTCCAAGTTATATCAATGTAAATATAAGTAATAAAAACACTATTCAGTTGTCGGGGGGTAATATGTTTTTAGTTACTCAATATGCTAGTCATCTTATTGGGTTAAAGAAGACTAACCCCTATAGTGGTAAAGGGATTTCTTATGAAAATAAACTCTTTACTAAAAAGGTAGGAAAGAAAAAAACAAAATAAGATAATTTTATTTGCGGAGTAGAGCAGCGGTAGCTTGTCAGTCTCATAATCTGAAGGTCGAAGGTTCGAGTCCTTTCTCCGCTTTTAAAGTGCTTGTAGCTCAAAGGATAGAGTAACAGATTACGAATCTGATGGTTGAAAGTTCAAGTCTTTCCAAGCGCGTTGTTTTTATACTACTACTTCAATTTTTTATTATAACTAAATTTATGGAACGTTTTATATTATGGCGTGATCGTTGGTTGTATTCAACCAATCATAAAGATATAGGTACATTATATCTTATTTTCGGTGCATTTTCTGGTATTATAGGTGCAATTTTATCATTATTTATACGTATGGAGTTAAGCCAACCAGGTAATCAAATATTAGGTGGTAATCATCAATTGTATAACGTAATAATAACAGCACATGGTTTATTAATGGTTTTTTTTTTAGTAATGCCCGTATTAATTGGGGGTTTCGGGAATTGGTTTGTTCCATTATTAATTGGAGCTCCTGATATGGCGTTTCCTCGTTTAAATAATATTAGTTTTTGGTTATTACCTCCTTCTTTGTTGTTGTTATTAACCTCAGCTTTTGTTGAAGTTGGAGCAGGAGTTGGTTGGACCGCGTATCCACCGTTATCAAGTCTTCAGGGGCATGCTAGTCCTTCGGTTGATCTAGCTATTTTTAGTTTACATGTGTCTGGTGTAGGTAGTATTTTGGGTGCTATTAATTTTATTACAACCATATTTAATATGCGTACCCCTGGTATGACAATGCATCGTTTACCTTTGTTTGTTTGGTCTGTTTTAATTACTGCTTTTTTATTGTTATTATCATTGCCGGTTTTTGCGGGTGCTTTAACTATGTTAATTACGGATCGTAATTTTAACACAACTTTTTTTGATCCGGCGGGAGGTGGTGATCCTATTTTGTATCAGCATTTGTTTTGGTTTTTTGGTCATCCTGAGGTGTATATCTTAATTTTACCGGCTTTTGGTATTATAAGCCATGTAATTTCAACATTTTCTAGAAAACCGGTGTTTGGCTATTTAGGTATGGTATATGCAATGTTATCAATAGGTTTGCTAGGTTTTATTGTATGGGCTCATCATATGTATACAGTTGGTTTGGATGTTGATACTCGTGCTTATTTTACTGCAGCTACTATGATTATTGCTGTACCTACTGGAATTAAAATTTTTAGTTGGATCGCAACTATGTGGGGTGGATCTATTTATTTTACTACTCCTATGTTGTTTGCTGTTGGATTTGTATTTTTGTTTACAGTTGGAGGTTTAACAGGTATAGTTTTATCCAATTCTGGTATAGATGTTGCTGTGCATGATACTTATTATGTTGTAGCACATTTTCATTATGTTTTATCTATGGGTGCTGTTTTTGGTATTTTTGCTGGTTTTTATTATTGGATTGGTAAAATAACCGGATTGCGTTATCCTGAATTATTAGGTAAAATTCATTTCTGGATTACTTTCATAGGAGTTAATTTAACTTTTTTTCCTATGCATTTTTTAGGATTAGCTGGTATGCCTCGACGTATTCCAGATTATCCAGATGCTTTTGCTGGTTGGAATATAATATCGAGTTATGGTTCTTATGTAAGTATAATAGCTACATTGTTTTTTTTTTATGTAGTTTATAAAACTTTAACAGATAGTGAACATGTAACTGAAAATCAGTGGGCAGTTATTCCAAATTCATCAAGTTCGACATTGGAATGGACATTAAGTTCCCCTCCAGAGTTTCATACTTTTTCAGAATTACCAAAAATTAAATTTAGCGTATAATTGTTTTTTGTCCTTTTCGTCTAGAGGTCTAGGACCGTGCCTTTTCAAGGCATTAACAGGGGTTCGATTCCCCTAAAGGATATAATTTAGTCGTTCATAATATGCGAGTATATATTAAAGGTAAATTCGTAGCCTTCCAAGCTATTTATATGGGTTCAATTCCCATTACTCGCTAATACGGGATGTCGCGTAGTTTGGTTATCGTGTCTGCTTTGGGAGCAGAATTTCGAGGGTTCAAATCCTTCCATCCCGATTTGTATTTTTAATAAAAAATTAATTCTTTTATGACAAGAATATTAAATTATCCAGCATTTTCAATATTTAAACAGCATCTTATAGATTATCCAACACCTATCAATATTAGTTATATGTGGGGTTTTGGTTCTTTAGCTGCTATATGTTTGGCTGTGCAGTTGATCACAGGTATTTTGTTAGCTATGCATTACACACCCCATGTATCATTGGCATTTGCAAGTGTTGAACACATTATGCGTGATGTTAATTACGGTTGGTTGCTTCGTTATATTCATGCTAATGGCGCCTCTATGTTTTTTATAATAGTTTATATTCATATGTTTCGTGGTTTATACTATGGTTCGTACGTAGCTCCTAGACAGGCCGTTTGGATAATAGGCGTAGCTATTTTTTTATTAATGATGGCTACAGCGTTTTTAGGTTATGTTTTACCTTGGGGTCAAATGAGTTTTTGGGGTGCAACTGTTATTACAAATTTATTTTCGGCAATCCCCTTGGTTGGCGACAGTATTGTGTATTGGCTTTGGGGAGGATTTTCCGTAGATAACGCTACATTGAATAGATTTTTTAGCTTACATTATCTTTTACCATTCGTTATATCAGCATTAGCTTTTTTGCATATGGTTGCTTTACATCAGTATGGATCTAATAATCCTGTTGGTATTACTGTGGGGGCTGAAAAAGTAAGTTTTTTCCCTTATTTCTACTTAAAAGATTTAGTTGGTTGGATAGGTTTTTTTGTGTTTTTTTCTTTTTTTGTGTATTTTGCTCCTAATTTATTAGGTCACCCAGACAATTATATCCAGGCAAATCCTATGGTAACACCAGCACATATTGTTCCTGAATGGTATTTTTTACCTTTTTATGCTATTTTACGTTCAATTCCTGATAAGTTGGGAGGTGTTTTGGCAATGTTTAGTGCAATAGCTGTGTTATTTGTTCTTCCTGTATTACATACAGCAGAGGTTCGTAGCTCAGTTTTCCGTCCTGTAACAAAAAGATTTTTTTGGTTACTACTAATAGATTGTCTTATTTTAGGTTGGATCGGTGGTAATGTTGTGGAATTTCCGTTTATTCAAATTGGTCAAATAGCTACTGTATTTTATTTTTTTTATTTCCTTATCTATATTCCTATTGTTGGAATCATTGAAAACTTCTTTATAAAAACTGGTTTTCTTTTAAAAAATATTTAAATTTTTTTTCGTGGATATGGCGGAATGGTAGACGTATTTGGCTTAGAACCAAACGATTAACTAATCATGGGGGTTCAAGTCCCTCTATCCATATATGTAGTTGGCGGAATAGTTCATTCGGTAGAACAGTGGGGTCATAATCCAAAGGTGAAAGGTTCAAATCCTTTTTTCGCTATGCTAGAATGTTTAATAGGGTGATTAACTCAAAGGTAGAGTGTCTCGCTTACAACGAAAAGGTTAGCGGTTCAAGTCCGTTATTACCCAATATCTAAAATATTTATTAAAAAAATGTTAAATTATTTAATAAAACGCTTAAGTAACTTTTATTGTAAAATTCATTCATTGATAAATCAGTACTATATTCATTTATTTATCTTTTCTTTTCTCTTTTTAGCTATCTCTAAACTATTAGTTTTTTTTGAAATAAAAAATAACTATTTACGAACAGTTATTTTTTATTTGTTTATTGGTATCGGTGACGTTTAAATATAAAGATTACGTAATTGTTTTATTAACCAAGTTGGCAAATACACAGTTCTCTATAATAATGTTTCATATGTTGTTTAATCTTTATGATACAATGTATTATATACAACAAAAACTTTATTGCTTAGCTTTAAAAAATAAAATAAATTTAACAATTTATGTTATTTCCATTGAATCAGTTGTTTTTAGCATAATGAGTTTTTTTTTTTCTTATAAAGAAGGTTTGATGAATTTATGGTTTTTACATTCGGCGTTATTGCTTATAATTTTGTTATTTTTAACTTATATTCGACTTATCAAAAATTACATTTTTCGAGATTATCGTGAGCTTTCTGTAGATATTGCGCTTGGTTTGAAACCAGATTTGGATACGATTACTGCATCTAATAATGTTGAGCATTTAACTAAAATTAAACAGCAATTTTCGTTTTTTTCACTCATTTTAGATGTATCGACGTTAAGTTTATTTTAAAGTGAAAAAAACAACACTTATTTTTTGAATATTTCAAGGTATTTTACATCAAAAGTTGGGGTAGATATGGCTAAGAGCCTTCTCGAGCCAGGACGTTTTGCAACTTGTCGGTGCACTTTGTTATGGAGGTATGGGCCAGTTAGGTCATTTTATTACTGAAAGACGAGGGCAACTAATAAACAAAGAGTTAGACGAGTCTAGAATTGAATTAGAAAGGCAAAAATTTGACTTAGAAAAGCAAAAATTTGACTTCCTAAAACAGCATACGCTTAATGAACAAGCGGCAATTAAAACGATAAAAGAAATAACAAAATAGTTTATCTACGTGTTTAGATAGCTCAGTTGGTAGAGCAGAAGACTGAAAATCTTCGTGTCAGTGGTTCGATTCCACTTCTAGACATTTATTTAAATTTAACAAATAAATATGATTTCTGTTAGTAAGTTAAAAAAGATTTACAAGTTAAAAAAAATTGAAAAAATTTTCGATTTTAGTAATTGTCATAGTGGGGACTTTATTTGTTTTTTTTTGGATAATCAAATTTCCACGATAAATAACTTCAAAGATAGTAAATCAAAATATGTTTTATTAACACTAGGTAAACGTCAAATTAAACATTTACTTATAGCTAATTCTTTAAAACTTTCAACTAGTTTGTCATTTGTACACTTAACCCTAGGTTCTTTCAGCAACGAAAAATCTATTGGTTTACCCTTGTATTCTTTATTCTTAAAAAACCATATGTTAACATTTGGTTTTGGAAATCAATCATTAAGCAATACACAAGTTTTTTCGACTTCAGTAATCGGAGTATTAGACATACTAATATTTTCCCATTTATTAGTTTACTATTTACCCTTGTTTTCTTTATTTGCAATTAGCCGTAAAATAAAAGGTGGTTATTAGTTTTTGATCAACAAAGCTTCATATGCATAATTTAAATCTAGATTTTATAAGTAGTTTATTGTTAACTCAGTATTTTTTTTTTTTCCTTTTTAGTTCATTGGCTATTTTAACTAGTATAATAGCTATTGCTGCAAAAAATCCGATTCATTCTGTTTTCTTTTTAATATTGGTTTTTTTTAATTCGGCTGGTTTATTAATATTACTTGGCTCTGAATTTTTGGCAATGTTGTTTTTAATCGTTTATGTAGGAGCGATAGCGGTTTTATTTTTATTTGTTGTTATGATGCTTAACATTAATTATATTTCTTTTAAAAAACAAACTTTAGCATCACAAAACTTTGTTTTGCCTGCTGGAATTTTAATAATTCTGCTTTTCTTAGTAGAGTTATTTTCATTAACGGAACAAGGTGTACTTGTTAACGTTATATCAATTTTTGGGCAAAATTCTATTTTTAATGTGGAAGATTTTTGGCATATTGCTCAAAACTTTTTTTCAAAAAATCTTGATTATATAGCGTTAGATTCAAAACATCTGGGATCTGAATTATTTACAAACGCTCACCAGTTTGGAATTATTTATACTGGTTACATTTACTACTTTTTAATTTCCAGTGTAATTTTATTAGTTGCAATGATTGGAGCTATTATGCTAACTTTGCATCGACGCGTTGGCGTTAGAAAACAAAATATTTATAAACAAATTTCTCGTGATTTTGAAAAAGCAATTAAAGTTTTGTAAATTATAATTTTATATAGGAGAGTATTTTAATAGGTAGAAATGTAGTCTCCAAAACTATAAGTATAGGTTCAAATCCTTTCTCTCCTGTTTTATCAAAAAATTTAAGTTATATGAGTATTTTATTGCTACATCAACAATATTTGGATTTGTTTATTTACTTAGTCTTCAGTGCTATTTTTGCAATAATTATTTTTTCAGCTTCTTACTTTTTAGCTGTGCAAAAGTCAGATAGTGAAAAAGTTTCAGCTTATGAATGCGGGTTTAATCCTTTCGACGACGCACGCAGCGCTTTTGATGTGAGATTTTATTTGGTGTCTATTTTATTTATTATATTTGATTTGGAAATCGCTTTTTTATTTCCATGGGCATTGACTTTGTCAAAAACTGGGTTAGTTGGTTTTTGGGTTATGGTTATCTTTTTATTTGTATTAACCATTGGTTTTATATATGAATGGAAAAAAGGTGCTCTAGAGTGGGAATAAATATTTACTATTTTCAAAAACATATACCAACTACTTTTTTACTTCTAGCCGGAATCGAACCAGCATGTTTAATAAACAATAGATTTTGAGACTATCGTGTCTACCATTTCCACCATAGAAGCCAACAATTGTTTGGTATTTATCCTTATAATTCCTAATAGCTCAACTGGTTAGAGCGAGTGACTGTTAATCACTAGGTTATTGGTTCGAGTCCAATTTAGGAAGTTTATTGTTTATAAATATAGATAATTAGGTAGTGAATTTTTTATGAATTCTTTGGAAAAATACGCAAAATCTTTATACAACATAATCCCTAATTTCATACAGGATATAAAGATAGTAAATAATGAACTAATTGTGTTTGTTGATTTAAAAAGTATTTATAATTTTTTTGTTTTTATAAAGTTACATACCAATGCACAGTTTAAGTCTTTAATAGAAATTGCAGGTATAGATTATCCAAATAATATTAAAAGATTTGAAGTTTCCTATGAATTATTAAGTGTGGTTTATAATCAACGCTTACGCGTTAAAGTCTTAACTGACGAAGTAACACCTATTGATTCTATTATGCCAATATTTCCTTCTGCTAATTGGTACGAACGTGAAGTATGGGATCTTTTTGGTGTATTTTTTTGCAATCATCTTGATTTAAGAAGAATTTTAACTGATTATGGTTTTGAAGGTCATCCTTTACGTAAAGATTTTCCATTAAGTGGATATGTAGAAGTTCGATATGATGATGTATCAAAACAAGTAGTTAATGAACCCATAGAAATTACCCAGGAATTTAGAAATTTCGATTTCAATAGCCCTTGGGAAAAGTAATTATAATCACTTTATAATTGTGTTTATTTCGCACAGGTCATAAATTTTTTCTGACCTGTGTCATAATAAACACAATTAATACATATTTGTAGATTAAGACCAGTTGGTAAATTTGTTTTTATCATATCTAAAAATTTATAAAAACAAGAGATATTTTTTTTGTTTATAATGATATGAATGTTTTTTTTTACTGAAGTATAGTAAAACTGTTGCCTTGATTTTTTATCAGCATTTGTTGAACGTAAAATTGTATACAGTTTTTTGTATTTATTAGTAGTAATTATTGTTTTAAGTCCGATTAAAGATAACAAGTTTTTTATTACTTCAGTTGTTTTAGTCACTACGTATAAATTAGAAGCAGACAATTTGATTACGCAAATAATGTTCATAGTTTTTTCATTTTTTTTGTTTAAATTGTGATCTACTTTGTTCAACATCTTTATATAATTTCTCTAATTTTTTTACGATATTCCCTTGTTTGTAAAATATAAATTTTAGTTGATTAATTAGTAAATCTTTTAGCTTTAAATTTGTTTTTGTTTCTTCTAATATCCACTTAAAAAATAAAGATTTTTGTTGTTTAACAGTCAATATATAAGGAGTGCTTATAATTTTATTACCTATTCTTGTTTTTTTCACATTTATAGAAGGTCTTATATTTTTAAAAGATGTATAAGTAATAGGGACTATGTTTAAAGCATGCATGTCAAAAAAAATACTTTTACTTTTAATAATAACTTTTTCTACCTTTTCTTTTTCTCCCTTGCGAAAAATGTAGTTTTTACTATGTATTAACATATTTAATTTAGATTAGATTTTACAATTATTTTTTTAGTACTCCGTATTTAGAACGACTACTTTTCCTATTTTTTACGCCTAGCAAATCTAATTTACCTCTAATAAGATGATATTGCACACCTGGCAAGTCTTTGACACGCCCCCCTCGAACTAGCACATTTGAATACTGCTGTAAATTATGCCCTTCTCCAGGGATATATCCTATAATATTACGCCCGTTAGATAATCTTACTTTTGCAACTTTTCTTTTTGCTGAATTCGGTTTTTTAGGAGTTGTAATATAAACCTTCAAACAAATTCCGCGTTGTTGAGGATTTTGTTTTAGTCCTGAAACACGAACTTTTCTTTTTTTTTGTCTAGTATTTTTTACAATAAGTTGATTTAATGTAGGCATATGTTAAAACAAATTATATTAAGACGAAGATGTCTTTAATAATAAAAAACAGCAATACCTTCAGAAAAAATAAAGAAAATTGGAAAATAACTAGACTGTGAACGTAATCTTCAAGAATAGATTTCAAACCGAAATAACTATGTAATGACACCGCTAAATAAAATAAAGTAAAAAAGTAATTTGGGTAAATTAAAAAAAGAATTATTAATACACCTGATAATTTTTGAAAATACCATTTCAAAACACCAGATTTTTTTTTTATATACAATAAAAAGCTATTCATATGTACTTAGTATAAATTTAAGAAAAAGTCAAAACGATTTCAATTGTTGAGAATAAAAACGAAACTAATAATATTAATAAGCTACTAGACAATATATTTGGTACAGTAAAACCTAATCCAGTATCCCAAAAAATATGTCGTAATCCATTGAAAAGATGATAATAAAACATTATTGTTAGAAAACATAATAGAAAACTATAACCTATAGAAACAAAATAACTTGTCAATGTAAATTTAGAATAATAAGGAAACAAAAGAATGTTATAATCTTTTAACTTAAATAATATAAAAAAAAAGAATAGAAAACTTAAGAAAAATCCTGTCACTCTATGCATGATAGATAGAAAAGAATTAATCTGCAAACTATATACTTGTAAATGTGGGGAGGTTGGTCGATTTTTTAACATATAAGTGTATTAGATAATAATTATAGGTATAATTATAAACAAATCTTTTGAAAAATTTATTTATAATTATATCTCATTTTTAATGGACACAATATGACACAAAGCATTATCATAAACAGCCCTCTAGAACAATTTTCAATAACAAAGTTAGTTTCATTTGAAATTGGAAGTTTTGATTTTTCGTTAACTAATTCATCCTTTTTTTTAATACTTGTCTCATTTAGTATAATCTTTTTATTCCGATCGTTAACGGATGGAAGTAAAATAATTCCTTATCGTTGGCAAATAATTATTGAGTCACTGTATGAATTTGTATTAAACAGTTTGATAAAAGATATTATAGGCCAAAAAGGTTATAAGTATTTCCCTTTAATATTTACATTACTATTATTTTTACTAGGAGCAAATTTGATAGGAATGATACCCTATAGTTTTACAGCTACAAGTCATATTATAGTTACTCTTACTTTATCGTTTGCTATATTTGTCGGAATGAACATTCTTGGTTTTTATACACACGGGTTGCATTTCTTTAGTTTATTAGTTCCAAAAGGTGCACCTAAAGCTTTAGTTCCATTTCTTATTGTAATTGAAACTATAAGTTATGTATCACGTGTTTTTAGTTTAGCTATTAGGCTTTTTGCAAATATGATGGCTGGCCACACACTAGTTAAAATTTTAGCTGGATTTGGATGGACAATGTTAACCATGGGTGGTATCTGGTATATTGTGCAACTTATACCATTCTTAATGGTATTTGCTATAACAGGCTTAGAAATAGGTGTTGCCTTTTTACAAGCTTACGTATTTACAGTACTTGTATGTATTTATCTTAACGATGTAATTCATCTTCATTAAGAATTATTTTGTGGAAATAGCTCAATTGGTAGAGTAATACCTTGCCAAGGTATAGGTTGAGGGTTCGAAACCCTTTTTCCACTGTTTTTTTGAAAATGAAGGGAATAGGATTTGAACCTATGTAGAATATTATTCAATAGATTTACAATCTATCACTTTTAACCGCTCAGTCATCCCTTCACTAAATTTATATAAAGCGGAGAAAATAGGAATCGAACCTATGCTGCTCTATTATGAACAGTTGGTTTAGCAAACCAATGCTTTAACCACTCAGCCATTTCTCCCAATTAGTTTACAGATATAATTATATTTGTAAACGGGCTTATAACTCAGCTGGTCAGAGTACGCGCTTGATAAGCGTGAAGTCAGTAGTTCAAATCTACTTAAGCTCCGAAAAATTACAACAACTGTACAGATGTACTTTTAGCTTAATAGGATAAAGCAACAACCTTCTAAGTTGTGTGATATAGGTTCAAATCCTATAGAGTACACAAAACAGATACACAGTTTAGCAACATTAGTGTTATAATAAAAATAAAATTTTTCAAAATATACAAAATTCCAGTCGTCATAACAATAAAATATTAAAAAACTATATAGGAAAATTAATTATTATCCAAAATAAATATGACAATCCTTTAAAAATATAAAGATTATATATTATTTTTTTCTATGGGTTTATTTAAAATAAAACAGATAATTTCTATTATAGTTTTACTTTTTTTGGTAAACTTTATACTCAAAATGCAATGTAACATAATTTTATGTATAATTTTATATAAAATTAATAAAAGACACAGTTCCTTCGATAATTTCCTACAATCCAGTGCCCGTTCCCATAATTGATTAGTGTAAAAAAATGATCTTTTTAATATAATTCTTTACAAACCTGACTTTTTACAAAAAGAATACACTTACAAAATTAAAAGAGGCAAGACTTATGTGTTTTAAAATAAAACATAAACATCTTATTTGGTAAAAGTTTAGCACACCCCTCAACTACACTGTAAGTATTATTGACATAATTTATACAAATTCCATATAAATCTACACCCCCACGTTGCAAGAATTAGACAAATCATGTCAAATAAAGTGGAAAAAACTATACCAATTAGAACGGAAATAATTAAATGCTACAATGATTTTTTCGTAGCAAACGCTAATAAATTGTTTCTTAAAGTTTTATATTTAAATTAGTTAGATTACTCATTAGAATAGTTTATATTTATTAAATTTTTAATAGCTGAATAAAAATATTTAAAAACCCAAAATACTAAGACAAAAATTGTTTTATGGAAAACATTATGCCATTCAATTGTAAAACTTACTTAGTATAAAAACGATTTAACAAATAAAAAAAATATTTGCTATAAACCAAAATTTTACGCGGTGTTAATGATTTTTTAGAGATATTGTACCCTGAAAAACTAGACGTTAATAATTTACTAACCTTCCCTCTATTTTTAAATTTAGACAAAAAGTTGACATTTCCCAACAAACTCCATAATTCTTTAACCAAAGGATTAAAATAAAGCATAGTTGTTACCGATAAAACATTATCTCGATTTTTGCAATTATAATGAACATATTTTAAAAAACCGGGTAACGTATTTTTCTTAATATCTAACAACTTTGTACTTAAAATAATTCTATTAAAATCATTTTTATCTAACAACAAAGAAAAAAAAAAGAATTGTTTATTCGTAGCAGAAATTATAGAGAAATTATTAGAAACTAAAAAAGATCTAGAAGATACCAATTGACGGTTAACTACAACCTTGGAAGCAGAAAAATAAATAGGAGCTACGAATAAAGAACTAATAATAAATGCCCTATGAAAAATAGAATCAAGACGTTTTTCTAATAAAAGAAAAAAATTAAAATGATATTTAGATAACATGTCACCTGTATTTATTAAAGTAGACATTTCAATATATTTTTCAAACTGTTTTTGGGAAATAGAAGGATACTTTAACTTCAAGATTTTTTTACAAATAAAAGAATCATAAAATAAAAAATTACGACGTCTTTTTTTTGCTTCTAACATTATGGTGACCATAAATTATAATATTATAAATACTTTTATTATTGGTGTTTTATTTAATAACGTTAAGATTATAAAAATAATACTCGCTATCGGACTTGAACCAATAACCCACTAGAGGAACAGATTTTAAATCTATCGTGTTTACCATTTCACCAAGCGAGTCGTAAAATTTGCAAAAAATATTATAATTTTTTAACCTTTTAGAAGATTAATTTTTTCAACAGCAATAGTCCCACGAATTCTATAATAAACTACAAGTAAAGCCAATCCAATAGCGGATTCTGCTGCAGCTACAGTCAATATAAAAAAAGCAGCAACTTGACCAAACAAATCATCCAAAAAAACAGAAAAAGTTATAAACTGTAAATTAATAGCTAATAACATCAATTCTATACTAATTAACAATAAAATTATATGCTTTCGGTTTAAAAAAATCCCACCCATACCAGTCAAAAATATAAGAATTGACGTAAATAAGAAATAAGTTTGCTCAACAATCATAGCTAAGTTTCGTTTTATTAGGCTAGAATTGGATTTGAACCAATATAATGAAATTTGCAATATCATACATTATCCATACTATGCTATCTAGCCAAAAAAATCTGTTTTTGTTACAATCTTCTAGATTTTTTCAATTTGCAACCACCATGTCTAATAGGTGTAACATTAATTACAGCCGCTACGTTTATTCCTAATTTTCGTAAATATCTAACAGCATAGTTAGAGTTTTTATTGATCCCTCGCACATATACAACAAACAAAAAAGGTTGTATAATTTTTTTAGTAATGTCCATGTTAAATGTATCTAGTGCCTTCTGAATTGCATAAAAAGTTGATCGCTTAGCTTTTTTAAAACCAGCCTTTCCACAGGATGTTTGGTATACAAGCGCACCCTTAGAATTAATTAAAGAAAAAATAACATTATTTAAACTAGAATGAACGTGTATTATAGAATAATTAATATTAATCATAATTTTTAGTATGTATTATTTAAATTTTTTTATTAAACTAGTAGAGGCATTAGTTCTAGTACGTTGACCTCTAACAGGATAACCCTTTGTATGCCTATAACCTCTATAACTACGATTCTTAACCAAATCAATAATTTTATTTCTCTTTAACAATTTTAAATCATTATGTATCAAATAACCTAAATTAGTTAAAATTTTTGCCAAAAAAACTTGTTGTTCTTTCGATAATGAGGCAACTTTAAGATTGATAACTAAACCGGATTGGATACAAATTTTTTTTGAAACATAATTACCAATGCCAAAAATTCGGCTTAAAGCTCTACCTAGAGATTCATTATCATTCAAATGAATATTACCAAGAATCATAATAATCTGTTAAAAATAAGAAGGTACTGGTGGCAAACCACCAAAAGCTACCAAAAATCCAGAAACCACTAGTAACCAAGCCAAAGAAAATGGTAAAAAGACTTTCCAACCTAAATACATTAACTGATCATAACGATAACGTGGAAAAGCTGCACGAACCCATATAAAAGCAAAGGTTATAATGGTAGTCTTCACACTAAACCATAAAAAACCAGGAATAAAAGACAATAATGGCATAGGCGGTAACCAACCACCCAAAAAAAATATTACAGTCGATGCACTCATCAACAATATATTAGCATACTCACCTAAAAAAAACAGTGCAAATCCCATTGCTGAATACTCTACATTATAACCCGCCACCAACTCAGCTTCAGCCTCTGGCAAGTCAAATGGTGCTCTGTTTGTTTCAGCTAGAGCTGAGATAAAAAACATTATAAATAACGGGAAATGAGGAATAATAAACCATATATCTTTTTGAGCCAGCACTATCTTAGAAAGATTTAATGAACCAACACTAAGAATAACAGTTATAATAATCAAACCTATACTAATTTCATAAGAAATCATTTGCGCAGCTGACCGCAAACCACCAAGAAAAGCATATTTAGAATTACTTGACCAACCTGACATAATAATTCCATACACGCCCAACGACGATATAGCAAACAAATATAGTACACCAACATTTAAATTAGAAAAAACTACACCTTCGTCAAATGGTATAACTGCCCAACCCATAAGACTTAGCATAAAAGTTAATATTGGCGCAAATATAAAAATAAATAAATTCGCATTATTTGGCAATATCGTTTCTTTCAACAAAAGTTTTAAACCATCAGCAAGGGGTTGAAGCAATCCAAAAATACCTACAATATTAGGACCCTTTCTCTGTTGCATACTAGCCATAACTTTTCTCTCCGCAAGAGTTAGGTAAGCAACACCTATAAGTAATGGTACAACAATACCTAAAATACCTAGAATTACATTAACTACATATAATATAGTATTCATAAACATAATGACATTAAGTTAAAAATTTACTGGATTTGAAAATAAAAACGACGAAGCACATTTAGTCATAGTAACTGATGACCTAGAAATTGGATCAGTACCATAAAAATTATCAGAAGTAATTACTAACGGGTAATTATAATAAATTGAAAATCCTGAACTAAAATCCTTGAAAATAAAAAATCTTGGGACACAACGAACTGATACATTTTTAAAGCTTGGTACCAAAATAGCAATATCAGATAAAATATTATCCAGATTATTATAATGTAAAGTTTTACCTACAAAATCCGATAAAGCATTAATTATTTTCCAGTCTTCCCTCGACTGACCAGGTGGTAAAAAAATAGCTCTTGTTCGCTGAACTCTACCTTCCAAATTCGTAAAAGATGCATTCTTTTCAGTATATGCTGAACCCGGTAAAATAACATCAGCTAATTCAGCCCCCAAATCGCCATGATGGCCTTGGTAAACTACAAATAATTTACCACCACTATTATTTTTTTGTCTAAAAATACGTAGAGTTTCATAATCAAAGTCATCCGCACCCAATAAATAAACAAATTTTAGCTTTTGTAATAGATTAAAATCTATATTACGCAATCCTAAATCAAAACCACCCATCTGACCAGAAAACGTAGTAACTAAACTAACTCCAAAATTAGAATTAATTTTAGACAAAAAGTGACTTAAATGCTGTATAATTACACTGCTTACAAACGAAGATTGTTTAAAAAATGAAGTACCAACCAAAACTAAAGGTTTTGAAGCCTTTTTTATGAACTTAGTCATGTGGTGTCTCCCCTCAACTATCTTCACAAACGTGTTCATATCAGAACCCAAATTTTTATAAGAATAGTTTAGTACAATATTGTTACCTAAATAAACCAATGTAACTTTCTTTTCTAAAGCGAGTCTTCTTAATCTAACATTTAATAAAGGTAACTCTATTTTAGGGTTAAATCCAACAATCATAACAAAGTCGGAATTTTCTAAGCCCTTCAAACCCGAAGTCAAAACATAAGAAGCACGAAAATCAATATCAGAGGTGCTTACTTCCGAAGAAAAAACATTACTAGATCCCAGCTTAAAAAAAAGTTTGCGGAGTAAATAAATAGATTCCATATCAACCGAACGCCCAACAAAGCCCCCAATTTCACCTGGATTTCTATCAACCAAATTATGCAAAATAACATCAAAAGCTTTTTTCCAACTAACTGATGTCAAATTACCACCAATTTTAACAAAAGGTGTATACAGTCTTTGCAATCTTAATCCATCATAAGCAAAACGAGATTTATCCGATAACCATTCTTCATTGATTTCCTCATTTAAAGATGGCAGTATTCTCATTATTGCATCACCTCGAATATCAACACGAATGTTAGCACCAACAGAATCAAAAACATCTAAAGTCTCTATGCTTTTTAATTCCCAAGGACGTGCTGCAAAAGCATATGGTTTAGAAGTTAAAGCACCTATATATTTAACAAAAATTGATGACATAATGATACTGTATTACAAAAGATAACCACAAACATATGAACAAAATGATATTAATAAATCAGGAGAAACTATAAAAAAAAGAATAAATAAAAAAGTAACACCCAATAAGAGAGAATTTTCTCTACTCACTGGAATCAATACGTCAAAATGATCTATTTTTTCAAAATACATAACTTTAACAAGTCGTATGTAATAAAAAGTAGCTACAGCACTCATTAATATACCTGCAACAGCCAATAATATATACCCACTTTTCACAGCTGAAAAAAATAAATAAACTTTTCCAATAAAACCAGCCAATGGCGGTATTCCAGCCATTGATAATAAAGTCAAAGCCAACGTCAAAGCTAAAACCGGATTCATCTTGCTCAAAGATGCCAATCCTATTAGATATTTTATCAATAAAGAATTCTTTTGTCGTCTTAAGCTTAAAATAACAACAAATATGTTAACAGTCATAAAAATATATATAAATAGAAACAAAACAGTTGAACTAGGAGGTAACACAGAAAAAAATAATGTTTTATCTTGCAAAAAACCTATCAACATATAACCAACATTCGCAATAGTACTATAAGCTAACAACCGCTTAAGCCTTGTTTGATATAATCCCGCAAATGAACCCAATAATATAGAAAAAATCGAAGTATAAAAAAACAAATCAAACCATGAAAACGTCGACGACTGATAAAAAAATGGGGAAAAAGGAAAAAAAGTAAATTGTAATAAAACAAGCATACTAGCTACCTTTGGCGCTGTTGAAAAAAAAGCCGTAACAGCTGTCGGAGAACCTTCATATACATCAGGAACCCACATATGAAAGGGTACTGCATTCACTTTAAATAATAAACCAACAAAAGTGAAAAGCATTCCAAGTTCCAAAACAACTAAATTCTGAGATAAATCTGTAATACCTGTGTTAAATATATAAGAAAAAAACAAATACAAATCATCAAAGGTTAAAGTCCCTGTAAAACCGTATATTAAGGTAATTCCAAATAATAAAAGGCCCGAAGAAAAAGCACTCAATATTAAATACTTTAAACCAGCCTCTAAGCAATACTCAGAATTCCTTTTCGATGCAGCTAAAACATATAAACACAAACTCTGCAGTTCTAAAGCCAAATAAAAGGATATAAAATCAAAACAACTAACTAACAAAAGCATACCTATAAGGGATAAAAATATCAATAACACATACTCAAAAGCGTTTACCCTTTCAAAACGAACATAGCTTAAAGACAATAAAAACGTAAAAATACCTGAAACTATTAACAATACTTTAACAAAACTAATAAAAGGTGTAACATATAAACAACGCTGAAAAAATACAAGACTTGTTACAGGATTTAAAATTACTAATATAACACAAAAGACTAAGGCTTGTATAGAAAACCAATGAATATTCTTAACAACTAACGGGTAGCCTAATGAAGATGATGTTGAAACAGTAACACCATATATCAACGCACACAAACCAAAAATTATCAAAAAAAATTCTGGCAAAAATGCTAAAAAATCAATAAAATGGAAATTAATATAAGTCATAGAAAATTAACATGGTATATTAAATATATATGTATAAATAAAATTTAATTAGGAAAAAAACTTAAATGGCACAATAACTCAGACACAGAAGCATGAAGCGGCTTTAAAAAAGACTCTGGATAAACCCCCATCCACAATGTCAACAAAATTAGAGGTACAAATACAAAAAACTCACGTCTGTTTATATCAAAGAAAGTTGAAGTATACGAAACCTTTAAAGTACCAAAAATAACCCTATTATACAACCATAAAGAATAAGCTGCCCCAAAAATAACACCAAGAGTAGAGAAAATACTAGCTGACGTATTTATCTGATAAACACCTGTTAATATTAAAAACTCACCTACAAAACTACTTGTACCAGGCAAACTTAAATTAGCCAAAGTAAAAAAAGAGAAAATAACAGCATATAAAGGCATTACCTGAACCAATCCACTGTAATAATTCAAAAGACGACTTTTATAGCGGTCATATAAAACGCCTACACATAAAAATAATGCAGGAGATACAACTCCATGACTAAGCATCAACAAGATGCTACCTTCAAAACTCTGCATAGTAAACGCAAATAACCCTAATGTTACAAAATTCATATGAGCTACAGATGAATAAGCTATGATTTTCTTGAGATCAACCTGACGTAAAGTTGTTAAAGACCCATATACTATACCGACAACACTTAAAGCATAAACAAAAGGCGTAAAATAAACTGACGCTAAAGGAAACAATGGAATAGAAAAACGTAAAAACCCATAAGCACCCAACTTTAATAATATGCCTGCTAACACTAAAGATCCCGCAGTTGGTGACTCTACATGAGCCTCCGGTAACCATATATGAAATGGTATCATAGGTATTTTAACTGCAAACGAAGCAAAAAACGCCAACCATAAAAAAATCTGATCAATCTCAGAGAATTCAACAGAATACAAAACTTGGATATCAGTACTACCAACTTCAAAATATATAAACAGTATTCCTAACAACATTAATACTGACCCTACCAAAGTATACAAAAAAAAATAATAAGCTGCTCTTATTTTACGTTCTCGAGAACCCCAAATACCTATAATTAAAAACATTGGTATTAAAACACCCTCAAAAAAAATATAGAACAAAAACAAATCAAGCACAGTAAACACAACGACCAACAAACTCTCTAGTATTAAAAAACAAATAATATACTCTTTAACAAAAGATTTTATCGCGCTCCACCCAGCCAACAGGCAAATAGGCATCAAAAAAGTTGTCAATAACAAAAAAAACAAAGAAATACCATCTAAACCAACAGTGTAACTAAGATTAGCAAAAGGAAACCAATCAAAAGAATCCAAAAATTGGAACTTTCCTGTTGAAAAATCAAACAACATCCAATAATACAATGATAATTGAAATGTGACTAAAGAAGCTATTAATCCGCATAAGCGCACATGCGATGGATTTTTTAAAAATAAACTTATAATAACCCCTACAATAGGTACTAGTGGTAAATAAAATAAACTCATAAGAAGTTGCTATTTACTGATTTAAAATTTGGCGCGTATCTGAAAAAATTATAAAAAATAATCCTATCATAAACAACCAATAAAGCCTTGTATCTACCCAAAAGTTTAGATAGTAGCCAAAACTTAAAATACCTACAAAAAAAGTAACACCGACTAAAAGCATAAAAATATAATGGTACAAAAAACCCGTCTGCAGTAAACTAAACTGTTTGGCTAGATTAAATGACAATTTCGACATACCATATGGACCAAACAACTCCACAAATCCACGATCTATCAATTTAAAGGACATATTATAACCAAACCAAATGAAAAACTTACCAACCACTTCATTGTAAATTTTATCGAAGTACCATTTTTTATTTAAAAATGTATAAAAATCCTTAACATAAACTGAAAGATACACCAGAAATTTAAAAAAACTCGAGTAAAATAAACAAGCAGTAAAAGCTCCAAGTAAACTCAAGCATACAGGCAATATTTTTATGTTCGTAGGAATGAACTCTGCTTCAAACAAACCCGCTCTTTCAGGCAAAAAATATATAGAACCACCCCAGAAATTGGTACCCATACCCAACATAAGATCTTTTGTTAAATAACCTATAAAAATGCTACCAAAAGCAAGCAATACTAACGGTAATGCCATTAAATAAGGAGTCTCATGTACCTGATTAAAATAAGATTTATAACCATTAGGAACTGACAAAAAAACAAGATAAATAAGCCTAAATGAATAAAAAGCTGTACAAAAAGCAGCTAATGTCCCTAAAACATAAGCAAAACCAGCTGGACTACTATAACTAGAATAAACCAATTCTAATATACTATCTTTAGAATAAAATCCAGTTAGAAAAGGAAAACCCATTAAAGACAACGAACCTATAACAATCATACTATAAGCAAAAGGTAATAACATAGCCAAACCCCCCATCTTTCTCATATCTTGTTCATCTCGCAGTGCATGAATTATGGCCCCTGCAGTTAAAAACAATAAAGCTTTAAAAAATGCATGATTTGCTAAATGAAACATAGCAACTGAGTAGGATGAAGCTCCGCAAGCAAAAACCATATAACCAAGCTGACTACAAGTCGAATAAGCTATTACACGCTTAACATCATTTTGTAAAAGACCTGTTGTCGCCGCAAAGAAAGCTGTTAAAGAACCAAAAACCATCAAAACATCTAAAGCAATAGCAGATAATTCAAACAGTGGTGAGCAACGGATAATTAAAAAAACACCAGCTGTAACCATAGTAGCTGCATGAATTAAAGCGGAAACCGGCGTTGGACCCTCCATAGCATCCGGTAACCAAGTATGTAAACCAAGTTGAGCTGATTTACCAACAGCACCAACAAACAAAAGTAAACATATTACTGTAATTTTATTCAACTCGAATGAGAAAAAACAAAAATTCTCATTGACAACTAAAGGTGCTAAGTTAAAAACAACATTATAGTCTAATGTTTTAAAAGTAAAAAAAAGTGCCATCATACCCAAACTTAAACCAAAATCACCTATTCTATTAACGATCATGGCTTTCAAAGCTGCTTTATTAGCCTGTACCCTTGTAAAATAAAAGTTGATTAATAAATATGAACATAAACCCACACCTTCCCACCCAACAAACATCTGTAAAAAATTATCAGCTGTTACCAAAATAAGCATAAAAAAAGTAAAAAATGATAAATAAGACATAAATCTAGACAGATGTGGATCCTGGCCCATATACTCAATTGAATACATATGCACCAAGAAACTCACCGAAGTAACAACAATAAGCATTACAACAGTTATAGAATCAAATAAAAAACTCCAATTTACCTTAAACAATTCAGATTGAATCCATGGAAAGCTCACTATATAGCAAGGAGAGTGGCATAATCCTACTTCATAAAAAGCAATTAGACATAAAAAAAAAGTAAAACCTAAACAAAATGTGGCTAAATAAGCACTATTTTTATTTCCTAAAAATCGGCCAAACAAACCAGCCATTATCGCACTTACTAAAGGCAAGAAAACAATAACCAGATACATAACTTCATTATTTAATTAATATATTATTAATCTAACAAATATTTAAAAAAAACTACCACGACGCCAGTTTAACACCGGGTAATGATTTGGATAAAGCCTCTTGACGAAATTTTATACGTGAAATTTTATACGAAGACAAAACACTTCTAGATCGACCGGTATATATACATCTATTTTTTATTTTATTTATGTTATATCGCTTTAAAAAGTTATTAGTAATTTTGAGCTTCCTTTGAGTACCAACAGGCCAAGCATAAACTGCTTGAATATTTTCATATTGTAAAACCCTTACCTTAACCTCATTTAGGTGATAATTAAATCTTTTTAATTGATCTCTTACTATTTTATTCATTTTGCATAGAATATTAATGTCATTTGGATGCATTAGGAATCGAACCTAAGACCTTAGAATTAAAAGTTCTCTGCTCTACCAACTGAGCTATGCATCCTTTACATCACGTAATAAACCAAATCTATTAAAAATCTTAAACTAATTCATATCAATCTTTAACCGGAAAAAAACTTCGATACTCCAAAGTGGTTAAAAAATCCCCAAACTGTCCAAAATCAACTAAATCCCAAACAGGTTGCGTGTAGTCTGTGATAACAAAATCTCCAAAGTTATGTTTATCTAACATTAATTTAATAAACCTGTATATATCAGAACGGTAATTTAAACGTTTGACACTATCCATATTACGTCCAGAAGATAATATATTTCCTATGGTTACATGTGACTCTTGATATTTAATTATCTTGTATCCATAAATGATGATTCCAATTAATATACGTACGTAATATTTGTCACTATCTGTTAGTTGTTCTGTAGATATACAAGATATAGTAATACCAGGTATTTTTTTAATATTCTCAAATAATTCAGTGCCTTTATACATATGTTTTCCAAAATCATTAGCAATTTCTGCATTCATGTTTAAACAATTTTTATCCAAAAATAATTCAAAAGAAAAAAATTGTACAAATTTCTCATCTAACATCAAAAGCAAATACAATAATTCCGGTAAAACCTCATCAACTGTTTGTTCCTTTGTTAATATACCACTTCTGAATGCTGGCTTCAAATACTCTGCATTTATTATTTGTCCGCTATCCCCACGTAAAGTGTCCAATATATATTTATTCATAATTTGGTTTATTTATGTTATTTGTATTAAACCATTATTTATAGCTTCTACAAAAGCTTTTATGTTATCGTAATTTAAAATATCAAAATACCCTTCTGGATGATGTTCCTTTATAAATGTAAAAAGGTTCTGATAATGTTCTTTTAAATAATTAGCACCCTTTAGCGTTTTGTCTAAATCAATATTTGAAATATCAGTGTAATACCCAGGTGAAACCAAATACTGTTGTTCCAATTTACCCTTAATCAAATTTGGACTTATTTGAAAAGCTCTGCCAATTTGTGGTTCTGGGCTTCGAGTAAAACTATGACAGTAGAACAAACCTGTTTTTTCAACAGGAGCTCTATGCAAAACATAATGGTTGTTAAGAAGTTTAGTTACTTGATTTACTGGAATTGAATCCTTAAATCTCATACTTGATATAGCTAAAGTTTCCGACAAAGTAGGTACAATAACACCACCTGCGTAAACACCTGCTCTAATCAACTTGGCTGAGTCTGCGTAAGCTAAATCTGGAACAAACACTAATATGAAACAAACACTACCCCCCTACAAGCAGATGTTGATTGCGATCTTTCTGTATAAAGACATAAAAGGCTAATTTCATTATGTTAAGTTTTATTTTTAAATGGTTAATTATGTTTATCATAGGAGATTTATTAATTTGTAGAATTGATTTTAAATATATTCATTAATATTCATTAAAATCTTATTGAATATATTTAAAATGTGGTACTAGATTGTACAAAGTTATCGAAAAAATTGCGTCTTTTCTTTTGTGTGACAAAATATATGTCACACAAATATATAGATAAAAACCCAAATTACAATTTAAACAATATGCTTGAAAAGATTTGAACTTTTAGCCAACAGATTCGAAATCTGATGCTCTATCCTTTGAGCTACAAGCACTATAAAACAAATTCAAGTTTTAAATTTTTAATATCTAACGAATCTTGTTTACAGTTTTTTTACCTTTGGTTAAACGACCCCAAGGAGATACTGAAGGTCTTCCACCTTTTGTTCTACCACCATGCGCATGATCAACAGGATTCATTGCAACTCCACGAACAGTTGGCCTTATACCAAGCCATCTAGAATTACCAGCTTTTTTTAAAGTATATTTATTATGATCAATATTTGAAACAATACCTATCACTGCTTTATTCATATTATTTAACTTAATAATTTTATGAGATGGTAGTTTAATAAAGGTTAATTTACTCTCTTGATTACTTACGTCTTGTTTAATAATCACACAATAACTTCCAGCAGCTCTAGAAACAATTTGCCTTTTAGTTACATTCAAACTAACACTACTAATAACCATACCCACCGGTAATTCAGATAAAAAATAACTAAAACCTTCCAAATAAGCAATTTCAACTTTATTATTAATATTATGATCCAATTGTAAATAAGATTCTGCAACTAAGTCCCCTTGTTTCAAACTTTTTGGAGCTATTATCATTGATATCACATTTGAAAAAATATAATAAATCAACGCAATAAATGCGCTACGCTTTGGATCTTTTTTAATTGAAATGACTAAGGCAGTTTCTTTTAGAGGCCGTTTATAATCTAAAATTCTGACAAATTTTTTGTTTCCCCCTCCACGATGTCTTACAGTAATAGATCCACTTTGATTTCTTCCAGCTATATTACTCTTAAAAACACTAAGACGTTTATGAGTTTTGTTTTTTAGTATTTGCTCCAT